AGAAAGGTAGCTAACTAGTGTAGTTCCCTATCCACGAGTCTGCCATTGTACTGGAATAATTGTACTGGAATATGGGACGAATACCCTAAACAGGTAGAAGTATAACTAAGGAATAAATAAGATTGAAAATATTTTTCTTAAATTCTTCAAACACGAAGAGACATTCTTATTTGATTGATATCAGGAGATCAAATGAGTTCTTTATTCGTTCATTGAATGATAAATGACTACAAGCGAAGGAGATACACGATTTAAATAATGGAAGATCCAATATTTCACAATTGTATCTAGAATAACTGGAAAAGTGGAAACAAGACCGGATATAATTTGATCGTTATGAGCTAATCCAAAATCGTTGTAAACCGAACCAATCATAAGTTCCCAACCATGGGTTGAATGAAATCCGATCCATAAATCAGTAACTAAAAGAATCGAAAAAGCTTTTATTGTGTCACTCAAGTTATAGATGAATTCCTGAACCCAAGAATTAAGAATAACAAGTTCTTCATTACCCAGAATAAAATAACCACTTAGAATAGCGAAACAGATTATATTTGTCGAGAAATTAAAAATTATATGGAAATTATACTCATCGTGTGTTTTGACTAATTGTACTGTTTCTTTGTGTATTCCTATACGAAGCTTTTGTATATGTGTTTCTGGGTATTCCTTTATCATTTCGTCCAACAGGAATAGTTCTTCTAATTCTATAAATCTTTCTAGAATGCTTTTTTCTTGAATATCATTCAAGAGAGTTTCGGATTGCCGGGTATTCCACCAATTAATAACCCAAGGTTCCAGACTTTTATTAAATGAGAGAGAGACCCACCAAGGCAAAAATATTATGGATATAATATATGGGAGGGAAGTCAATGCTTTTGTTTTTTTCATTTTTTTTTTTTTTTCTGTGAATTGTTAATGAATCTGCTGCATTCGTCGATTCTATTTTATATTTATCTGAACACAAATTCTCTAACAAGGTATCGAACCTATGAATTTATTCCCATTTTTTTTTTTTTGTAAAAATTGAGTCCTTGGATCTAGCAAAATAAAATAATAAAATATAGAAAAGAGTCTTTTTCAGATAAAAAAAAAAAATAAGCAAGCAAATACGATTCCCAGAGATATCTCAATTGGGTAAATTCCAATTAATTTCATCCCCATTTGTTCTTTGTTCCTGGTCGATGAATACTTGAAAATCCACTAGAAGTAACAAATATGATTCGAATTTCGAGAAAAAAAAGCCTTCCCGGATCAATTAATTAATTATTTCGAAATGTTTATGTTTCACCGCCTAACCATAACCACAGTCCAGGAATAACGTAACCTATCAATTTGAAATATTGGATGAATTCTCTTAAGTCTTTTGAAGAAATTTCAATTTTATTAAAAAGGGAATTAGCAAGTTCCCTCCTTCATACTAAGAAAACATTAATTCTTCATTTCAAAATACTTCAATTGGTACACGCAAGAAATAGGCTAATTCGGCAGCTTTTTGTTCAATTTCTCGTGGAGTAAGATTCTCATCAGTGCCAGTCAAGGGAATGGCCCCTTGGCCTCTTATTTCCATATAAAGGACACGACGAGGATAAAGACCCTCTTTAACCTCCATTCTGATGGATTGGATATCTTTCATAAAGAAACGAAGGAAAATGCGACGATTTATTCCAGGAAATCCCCAACGAAAAATACAAACAATTCCTTCTTTTCTATCAAATCGATCATAACCACTACCTACATTCCACGCAATTGTACACCACAAATAGGAGCTAATAAATAGACCCGCGATCCCATAAAAAGACATTATGATCCCTTGCGGAAAAAAAAATATTTGCTGAGATGAAAATACGGGTATAAGATTCCTACCAAGATAACTGGAAGTTCCAACCACTAAGAATCCTAATGAACCTAAAAAAAGGATACAGGCCCAAAAAAAATTACTTGTTTTTCGAGACCCCGTTATAAGTTCTATCCAGATATGCTCTGATCGCCAGTTCATATTATACTTACTATACTCGATCCGGTTGTATTCAATTGGAATTGAGAGAATAACCCAAATAAATTTGACTTAACTTTTCTTGACCCCGAAGTAACTCTCATCAACTAGCACTATTTTGACGGGAACTATTAGGAGTAATTGGTTAGATACATTGACTTTCTATTTCAAACTATTCACCAATTTCTTTTTAACCAGCTAGACCCATACCCATATATAATCTGCATTTATGCAGATATCGTGTATCCGTATGCATATGAGTCTCTCATTTGTGTTCGGAAAGAGCCACATACAAATTTAGATAATCTTATTTTCTTGGACATGAAGAGATAAAGAAGCCATTGCAATTGCCGGAAATACTAGGCCCACTAAGGGCACAAAAATAGAGGGTAGATCTGTCATAGAATGGGTGCCCCAATTTAATATTTGTTTTTTAAATATATCTTATGATAAGTATATCTAATATAACTAATATAACTAATATTAAGTAGTTAATAAGTGCAAGGAATATAAATGTGTACCTAATTTATCGTTATACATAAATATCAAATATGTATGATAATTCACTTTAATAATAACATATAATATAAGAAACTTTCTTATTCCCCCATCCTTTTTTATTCTTTGTATTTTTTTTTTTTTTTTTTACTTAAGGGTATTAAAGAGTTTATTATGAGTTCGCGACTTTCACTAATCGAATCCAACAAAGCAAACGGTAACTTGATTCTATAAACTTGATTCCATAATAAAAGTGAGGGTTCTTAGTCAAAATAAATTATTTCTATTATATATTTATTTAGAATTTATTATATAATAAATTCTAAATAAGATCTATTTTTGTCTCGATTAAAATCAAATTAATACGTAAGAAGGCCAGATAAAATTATTTTTTCTTTATGTCTTTCCTTTCCCTAATTCCTCGGAAGGAGAAACTTACTCTTTTAGCTTTTTTATCCTATTGATTAATAAAGGGTTCCCGATTACTAATCAGGAATTAGGAGTAAGATAAAAAATAGAAAAATCGATATGACGGAAAAAAATAATAATTATCCAAAACTTATAACTCTTACTACAAGTAGAACTAATGTTACCAACGAAAAAACCATTCTTCTTTACTTAAGTTTTTTACGATAAATTAAATACAAATAAAATACTCGTTCGCTACTAATAATTGAATCGAGTGCTATACTTTAATTTATTGAATTTTGATTCAGAGGAAAAAAACCGTGGAGCTGAAATAACTCACTCAGAACACCTCTTAAAGGATTACGTGGTACGATTGAGTCGAATAAGCCCTTATGGAATGAATACTCAGCCGCTTGTGAACCTTCGGGTACTGTTTTATTTAATGTTTGTTCAATTACTCTTTTACCCGCAAATGCAATATAGGCATTAGGTTCAGCAATAATAACATCTCCCAACATACCAAAACTGGCTGTTACTCCACCGGTTGTAGGAGATGTAAGGATTGATACATAGAATAACTTTTTATTTGATTGATAATCATATAAAGCCGAAGATATTTTAGCCATTTGCATCAAGCTCAAACTTCCTTCTTGCATGCGTGCTCCCCCGGAAGCACATACAATAATAACAGGTAAAGATCGATTAGTAGCATACTCGATCAAACGGGTGATTTTCTCGCCGACTACAGATCCCATACTACCTCCCATAAACTGAAAATCCATAACCCCAACTGCTATCGGAATACCATTTAGTTGACCTATGCCTGTTTGAACAGCTTCAATTAAACCTGTCTTTCTTTGATAAGAATCGATACGATCTTTATAAGGTTCTTCCTCTGAATGAAATTCAATAGGGTCCATAGAGACCATCTCTTCATCCATAGGATCCCAAGTGCCCGAATCAATCGAGAGTTCGATTCTATCTGAACTACTCATTTTCAAATGATATCCGCACTGTTCACAAATATTCATTTTTGACTTAAAAAATTTTTTATAATTTAATCCATAACAATTTTCGCATTGAACCCATAAATGTCTGTAGCTTTGATTTTGATTTATATCGAAATCATTAGACTCTTCTCTCATATTGAGATCGCTGCCATTACTACTAGTTTTTAAACTCGAATTCCCATTTTCACTACGACTTACACTTTCAGTATAAATGAAACTATAATTATAACTATAACTGTAATAGTCGATATCACCTAAAATAGAACTTTTAATACTGACTTCAAAATGAAGATAACTATTAATGCAACTATTAATGTGATTATTCCAACTAGATTGAGTATCATACATGTAATGATAATAGTAGTTTTTGGACCTACTATTCAAACAACTAGAAAAAAAACTTTCTGGTTCACTCATAAAAGAACCCTCATTGTCAATCTCAAAAATCTGATTTTCAATATCAAAATATACAGAATAACTGTCACCATTACTATCTCTAACTAAAAAGGTGTCATCCGAGACCAAACTCCAAATATTCCCGATATCAAATAAATAATCAACATTATTGAAAGCATAATTGTCACTATTAGGAATGTTTTTACCCTTATCATTATCATTTATAATGGGTTCTTCACTTCCATCTTCACTTCCACTGGTATTTCCAATAATATCAGAACTATCCAATGATTTACTTAGCCCACATCTATATTCTAACTTTTTGTTAAACAACATCGAATTGAACCACCATTTTTCCATAGAGTCTTATCGCCCCTTATTTGACGAGAATACAATAGATGAATAGTCATTCGATGAATAATAATTTTTTTTTTTTTTTTTTTTTATTATTTTATTTCTGAAGCCTATGGATCCAATCACTAGTCACTAGGATTGTTAACTAACAACGGGTGAGTATTGAAAGAAAAGATTCTCCTTTTTGGGTTTGGAGGAATCCAAGGGTATCACTTCGATATACATATACATATATATATTATTATGTATTTAATCTTTTCCTCAATTAATAAAACTATAAAGACAGGGTTCTCTCACGTCATGTACAAATTATCATTACCAAGGATAAAATAAAGATA